AGAGGCAAAAGAAAAGGAAAAAACAAAGGAGGAGAAACAGGAAGAGAATGAACGGATAGCAATAGCAGAAAATTGGGATACTATTCTATTTGCTCAAGCAATAAGAGGTTCTATGTTAGTAACACAATCGATTCTTAGAAAATACATCGTATTGCCTTCATTGATAATAGCTAAAAATCTCGGCCGTATGTTATTATTTCAATTCCCCGAGTGGTACGAGGATTGGAAGGAGTGGAATAGAGAAATGCATGTTAAATGCACCTATAATGGTGTTCAATTATCAGAAACAGAATTTCCGAAAGACTGGCTAACAGACGGTATTCAAATAAAGATCCTATTTCCCTTCTGTCTGAAACCTTGGCACAGATCTAAGCTACGATTCGATCATAGAGATCGAATGAAAAAGAAAGGAAAAAAAGAAAATTTTGGTTTTTTAACAGTCTGGGGGATGGAAACTGAACTACCTTTTGGTTCTCCCCGAAAAGGACCTTCGTTTTTTGACCCCATTTGGAAAGAACTCGAAAAAAAAATTAGAAAAGTGAAAAAGAAATGTTTTCTAGTTCTAAGAGCTTTAGGAGAAAGAAAAAAATGGTTTCTAAGGGTCTTAAAAGAAAAAACAAGATGGATTCTCAAAACAGTTCTATTTATAAAAAGAATAATAAAAGAGTTTGCAAAAGTAAATCTCATTTTCTTATTTGGATTGAGGAAAGTATATGAACCAAATGAAAATAGAAAAGATTCTATAATTAGTAATAAGATTAACCATGAATCGATCATTCGAATTAGATCTGTGGATTGGACAAATTATTCACTGACAGAAAAAAAAATGAAGGATCTGGCTGATAGGACAACCACAATCCAAAATAAAATAGAAAGGATTACAAAAGACAAGAGAAAAGTATTTCTAACTCCAAATAGAAAGATTAGTCCTAACGAGACAGGTTGTGATGATAAAAGATCGGAATCACAGAAACATATTTGGCAGATATCAAAAAGAGGAGGTGCCCGATTAATACGTAAATGGCACTATTTTATGAAATCTTTCATTGAAAGAATCTATATGGATATCTTTCTATGTAACATTAATATTCCCAGAATAAATGCACAACTTTTCCTTGAATTTGAATCAACAAAAAAAATTATCGACAAAGACATTTCCAATGATGAAAGAAATAAAGAAGGAATTGATGAAACAAATCAAAATGCAATTCACTTTATTTCGACTATAAAAAAGTCTCTTTCTAATATTAGTAATAATAAATCACAGATTTATTGTGACTTATCTTCCTTGTCCCAAGCATATGTATTTTACAATTTATCACAAATCCAAATTATTAATAAGTATTACTTGAGATCTGTACTTCAATATCGCGGAGCATATCTTTTTCTTAAGGATAGAATAAAGGACCATTTTGGGACACGAGGAATATTGGATGCCAAATCAAGGTCTAAGAAACTTCCGAATTCTGGAATGAATGAATGGAAAAATTGGTTAAGGGTTCATTATCAATACAATTTATCTCAGACTAGATGGTCTAAATTAGTACCGCAAAAATGGCGAAATAGAGTCAATCAACGTCGTATGATTCAAAATAAAGACTCAAAAAAAGATTCATATGAAAAGGAAAAAGACCAATTAATTCATTACGAGAAACAAAATAATTATGTAGTGAACTCATTACCGAGTCAAAAAGAAAAATTTAAAAAACACTACAGATATGATCTTTTATCACATAAATATATTCATTATGAAGACAGGAAGGACTCATATATTTATGGATCGCCATTCCAAGTAAATGGAGACCGAGAGATTCCATATAATTACAACATGCCTAAACCCGAATCATTTTATGTACCCGGGGGTATAGCTATTAATGATTATCTAGGGGAAGGGTCTATTATTGATACGGGGAAAAATCCGGATAGAAAATATTTGGAGGGGAGAATTCTCAATTTTTTTCTTAGAAAGAATATCGATATTGAGACTTGGACCGATATAGATACTGGAACCAACATTAATAAAAATACTAAGACTGGGACTAATGATTATCAAATAATTGATAAGAAAGATCTTTTTTATCTCACGATTCATCAAGAAATCAACCCATCCAATCAAAAAAAAAGGTTTTTTTTTGATTGGATGGGAATGAATGAAGAAATGCTACATCGTCCCATATCGAATCTAGAACCCTGGTTCTTCTCAGAATTTGTGCTACTTTATGATGCATATAAGATTAAACCGTGGATCATACCAATCAAATTACTTATTTTCAATTTGAATGGAAATGAAAACATTAGTGAAAATAAAAACATCAACAGAAATCAAAAAAAGGATCTTCGTCTATCATCTAATCAAAAAGAATATCTTGAATTAGAGAATCGAAATCAAGAAGAAAAAGAAGAGCTGGGTCAAGGGAATCTTGGATCAGATCCACGAAACCGACAAAAAGATCTTGAAAAAGATTCCGCGGAATCAGACATTAAAAAACGTAGAAAGAAAAGACAATCCAAGAGCAATAAGGAAGCGGAACTAGATTTCTTCCTGAAAAGGTATTTTCTTTTTCAATTGAGATGGGCTGATCCTTTGAATCAAAGAATTCTAAATAATATCAAGGTATATTGTCTCCTGCTTAGGCTGATAAATCCAAGGGAAATTGCTATATCCTCTATTCAAAGAGGAGAAATGCGCCTGGATGTAATGCTGATTCAGAAGGATCTAACTCTTACAGAATTGATAAAAAGGGGAATATTGATTATCGAACCGGTTCGTCTGTCTATAAAATGGGATGGACAATGGATTATGTATCAAACCATAAGTATTTCATTGGTCCATAAGAATAAGTACCAAACTAATCGAATATGCCGAGAAAAAAAATATGTTGATGAAGATTATTTCGATAGATCCATTGCACAACATGGAAAGGTACTTGTGAATGGAGATGAAAATAATTATGCTTTGCTTGTTCCTGAAAATATTCCATCTCCTAGACGTCGTAGAGAATTGAGAATTCTAATTTGTTTGAATTCCGAGAATGAGAATGTTGTGAATAGAAATTCAGTATTTTTCAATGGCAACAACGTAAGGAACTGTGTGCAATTTTTGGATGAGGACAAGCATTTTGATACAGATATAAATGAATTTATCCAATTCAAATTGTTTCTTTGGCCCAATTATCGATTAGAAGATTTAGCTTGTATGAATCGCTACTGGTTTAATACCAATAATGGCAGTCGTTTCAGTATGTCAAGGATACATATGTATCCACGAGTCAGAATTAGTTGATGGTGGATTTCCTATATATCTATATCACGTGTCATATCCGGTATATAAAGGTATACAAATGTACACACACGTTGTGTTACATTAGATTCTGATACATGATACTGATTCAATGATGTATCATATCAATTGGATCTAGGAATGAATCGGCATAATTTTCTTAAGTCCCAATCATTCCCTTTTGTGGATGTAGAAATGTACCATCTCCTTCTATCGAATCCAATTTTCAATTGGATTCGATAGTAAAGTAGTCTATGAATAAATCCAGATTATTTTATTGTGTGTACCAGATCTAAATGACTGGCATTATTATTATTCCTGATCGGTAAAATCCATATCTGTGGAAAAGAAAGAAAAAAAAGAGAGAGAGAAGAATTCTTTTTATGGTAAAAAATTCATTCATCTCAGTTATTCCGCAAGAAGAAAAAGAAAAAAACAAAGGGTCTGTTGAATTTCAAGTATTCAGTTTCACCAATAAGATACGGAGACTTACTTCACATTTGGAATTGCACAGAAAAGACTATTTATCCCAGAGAGGTCTGCGGAAAATTCTGGGAAAACGTCAACGTATACTGGCTTATTTGTCAAAGAAAAATAGAGTACGTTATAAAGAATTAATTGATCAGTTGGATATTCGGGAACCAAAAACTCGTTAATTTGAAAATTCGTTTGAATTATTTGCTTTATTAGATCTTGAATTTTGATGAACCTCGTTTCGTTTTCAGCAATTCATGAAATAATGAATCGGGGAAGAAAACATATGACTGTACCGGATATAAGAAAAGACTTCATGATAGTCAATATGGGTCCTCACCACCCATCAATGCATGGTGTTCTTCGACTCATCGTTACTCTAGATGGTGAAGATGTTATTGATTGTGAACCCGTATTGGGTTATTTACACAGAGGGATGGAAAAAATTGCGGAAAACCGAACAATTATACAGTATCTACCTTACGTAACACGTTGGGATTATTTAGCTACTATGTTCACAGAGGCAATAACGGTAAATGCACCAGAACAATTGGGAAATATTCAAGTACCTAAAAGAGCCAGCTATATCAGAGTCATTATGCTGGAGTTGAGTCGTATAGCTTCTCATTTGTTATGGCTTGGGCCTTTTATGGCGGATATCGGTGCACAGACTCCTTTCTTCTATATTTTCAGAGAGAGGGAATTGCTATATGATCTATTCGAAGCTGCCACAGGTATGCGAATGATGCATAATTATTTCCGTATCGGGGGAGTAGCTGCTGATCTACCTCATGGCTGGATAGATAAATGTTTGGATTTCTGCGATTATTCTTTAACAGGAGTTGTTGAATATCAAAAGCTTATTACGCGGAATCCCATTTTTTTGGAACGAGTTGAAGGAGTGGGCATTATTGGTGGAGAGGAGGCAATAAATTGGGGTTTATCAGGACCAATGCTACGAGCTTCCGGAATGCAATGGGATCTTCGTAAAGTTGATCATTATGAGTGTTACGATGAATTCGATTGGGAAGTCCAATGGCAAAAAGAAGGAGACTCATTAGCTCGTTATTTAGTACGAATCAGTGAAATGGCGGAATCCATAAAAATTATTCAACAGGCTCTGGAAGGAATTCCGGGGGGGCCCTATGAGAATTTAGAAGTCCGTCGCTTTGATAAAGCAAGGGATTCCGAATGGAATGATTTTGAATATCGATTCATTAGTAAAAAGCCTTCTCCCACTTTTGAA